GTTAATGTAGCTTAAATTTTTACTAAAGCAAGACACTGAAAATGTCTAGATGGGCACATACTGCCCCATCAACATAAAGGTTTGGTCCCAGCCTTTCTATTAGTCCTTAACAGACTTACACATGCAAGCATCCACATCCCAGTGAAAATGCCCTCTAAATCATAAAGATTAAAAGGAGCAGGCATCAAGCACGCTATATCAGCAGCTCATAACACCTTGCTTAGCCACACCCCCACGGGATACAGCAGTGATAAAAATTAAGCAATGAACGAAAGTTTGACTAAGTCATGTTAACTAGGGTTGGTAAACTTCGTGCCAGCCACCGCGGTCATACGATTAACCCAAATTAATAGAAATACGGCGTAAAGAGTGTTAAAGAATGATGTAAAATAGAGTTAAACCTTAATTAAGCTGTAGAAAGCCATAATTAAAACTAAACTAAACCACGAAAGTGACTTTAATATAATCTGACTACACGACAACTAAGACCCAAACTGGGATTAGATACCCCACTATGCTTAGTCGTAAACCTAAATAGTCTCTAAAACAAGACTATTCGCCAGAGTACTACTAGCAACAGCCTAAAACTCAAGGGACTTGGCGGTGCTTCATATCCCTCTAGAGGAGCCTGTTCTATAATCGATAAACCCCGATCAACCTCACCAACCCTTGCTACTCCAGTCTATATACCGCCATCTTCAGCAAACCCCAAAAGGGAATGAGAGTAAGCATAACTATCTTACATAAAAACGTTAGGTCAAGGTGTAACCTATGGGGTGGGAAGAAATGGGCTACATTTTCTATATTAAGAACATCCTTATACCTATACGAAGGTTTTTATGAAACTTAAAAACTAAAGGAGGATTTAGCAGTAAACTAAGAATAGAGTGCTTAGTTGAATAAGGCCATGAAGCACGCACACACCGCCCGTCACCCTCCTCAAGCATTACCGCTAAGCCCTAGTTAACTAACACATGCCAAGCAACTCTGCGAGAGGAGATAAGTCGTAACAAGGTAAGCATACTGGAAGGTGTGCTTGGACAAACAAGATGTAGCTTAAACAAAGCATCTAGTTTACGCCTAGAAGATTCCATAATTCATGTACATCTTGAACCAATTCTAGCCCAATCCAGTCCATCTTAATATTATCAAATTCCAATTAGATAAAACATTCACCATACATTCAAAGTATAGGAGATAGAAATTTAACCTACTATTGGCGCTATAGAGAAAGTACCGTAAGGGAAAGATGAAAGAGTATATTAAAAGTAAAAAAAAGCAAAGTTTACCCCTTGTACCTTTTGCATAATGATTTAACTAGTAATAACTTAGCAAAGAGACCTTAAGTTAAGCTACCCGAAACCAGACGAGCTACTTATAGACAGTAAATAGAACAAACTCATCTATGTGGCAAAATAGTGAGAAGATCTGTAAGTAGAGGTGAAAAGCCTAACGAGCCTGGTAATAGCTGGTTGTCCAAGAAAGGAATCTCAGTTCTACATTAAATAATACTAATGAACATCCTAAGTCTTAACGTATATTTAATTGTTAGTCTAAAAAGGTACAGCTTTTTAGAAATGGGTACAACCTTGACTAGAGAGTAAACAAACATTATAACCATAGTTGGCCTAAAAGCAGCCATCAATTAAGAAAGCGTTCAAGCTCAACACTAAAATAATGTTTAATCCCAATAATAAATAAACTAACTCCTAGCTTGACTATTGGACTAATCTATATAAACATAGAAGAAATACTGTTAATATGAGTAACAAGAAATTTTTCTCCCCGCACAAGCTTATATCAGTGACTGATAATATGCTGATAGTTAACAATTAATAAATAAAGTCCAATATTAAACTATTTATTAAAAATACTGTTAACCCAACACAGGTGTGCATTAAGGAAAGATTAAAAAAAGTAAAAGGAACTCGGCAAACACAAACCCCGCCTGTTTACCAAAAACATCACCTCTAGCATAATTAGTATTAGAGGCACTGCCTGCCCAGTGACAATCGTTAAACGGCCGCGGTATCCTGACCGTGCAAAGGTAGCATAATCATTTGTTCTTTAAATAAGGACTTGTATGAATGGCCACACGAGGGTTTTACTGTCTCTTACTTTTAATCAGTGAAATTGACCCCCCCGTGAAGAGGCGGGGATAATAAAATAAGACGAGAAGACCCTATGGAGCTTTAATTAATCAACCCAAAAATTACAAATCTAAACCACCAAGGGATAACAAAACCTTATATGGGTTGACAATTTTGGTTGGGGTGACCTCGGAGCACAAAAAAACCTCCGAGTGATTAAAACCTAGGCTTACTAGCCAAAGTACTATATCACTTATTGATCCAATTTTTTTGATCAACGGAACAAGTTACCCTAGGGATAACAGCGCAATCCTATTCTAGAGTCCATATCGACAATAGGGTTTACGACCTCGATGTTGGATCAGGACATCCTAATGGTGCAGCCGCTATTAAGGGTTCGTTTGTTCAACGATTAAAGTCCTACGTGATCTGAGTTCAGACCGGAGTAATCCAGGTCGGTTTCTATCTATTACGCATTTCTCCCAGTACGAAAGGACAAGAGAAATAAGGCCAACTTTAAAAAAGCGCCTTCAAACAATTAATGATTTAATCTCAACTTAATAAATAAGCGCAAATTATATCTGCCCAAGACCAGGGCTTTGTTGAGGTGGCAGAGTCCGGTAATTGTATAAAACTTAAGCTTTTACACCCAGAGGTTCAAATCCTCTCCCCAACAAAATGTTTATAATTAATATCCTAATACTTATACTCCCTATCCTTCTAGCCGTAGCATTCTTAACACTAGTAGAGCGAAAAATCCTAGGCTACATACAATTACGAAAAGGACCAAATATCGTAGGCCCACATGGTCTACTCCAACCTTTTGCTGATGCAATTAAACTATTCACTAAAGAGCCCCTACGACCAGCTACATCCTCTACCACTATATTCATCATTGCACCAATCCTTGCTCTAACCTTAGCTCTTACAATATGATGTCCCCTACCTATACCATATCCCCTTATCAACATAAACCTAGGAGTACTATTTATACTAGCAATATCCAGCCTAGCTGTCTACTCCATCCTATGATCCGGCTGAGCCTCCAACTCAAAATATGCACTAATCGGAGCTCTCCGAGCAGTAGCACAAACAATCTCATATGAAGTAACACTAGCTATCATCCTCCTATCAGTACTCTTAATAAATGGTTCCTTCACCTTATCTACACTAACTACAACACAAGAACAACTATGATTACTATTTCCTTCTTGACCACTAGCCATAATATGATTTGTCTCTACCCTGGCAGAAACCAATCGAGCCCCTTTCGACCTAACAGAAGGAGAATCAGAACTAGTATCTGGCTTTAATGTAGAATATGCAGCAGGACCCTTCGCTCTATTTTTCTTAGCAGAATACGCCAACATCATCATAATAAATATATTCACAACTATTATCTTCTTAGGAGCATTTCACGACCCTTACACACCAGAACTATACACAACAAACATCATCCTCAAAACACTACTACTTACAATATTATTCCTATGGATCCGAGCATCCTACCCACGCTTCCGATACGACCAACTAATACATCTACTCTGAAAGAATTTCCTTCCCCTCACACTAGCCCTCTGTATATGACACGTATCACTACCTATCATAATAGCAGGCATTCCTCCCCAAACATAATAAAGAAATATGTCTGATAAAAGAATTACTTTGATAGAGTAAATAATAGAGGTTTAAACCCTCTTATTTCTAGAATAATAGGAATCGAACCTACTCATAAGAATTCAAAGTTCTCCGTGCTACCATATTACACTACAATCTACAGTAAGGTCAGCTAATTAAGCTATCGGGCCCATACCCCGAAAATGTTGGTTTATACCCTTCCCATACTAATAAACCCACCTATCTTTATCATTATCCTAACAACCCTTATCCTAAGTACAATAATAGTAATAACTAGCTCTCACTGACTATTCGCCTGAATTGGGTTTGAAATAAACATAATAGCCATTATTCCCATTATGATAAAAAACCCTAATCCTCGAGCTACAGAAGCCTCCACCAAATATTTTCTAACACAAACCACCGCATCCATCCTACTTATAATAGCCATCATTATCAACTCAATATACTCCAGTCAATGAACCATTACAAACCCATTTAACCCAACAGCATCCATACTAATAACAACAGCCCTAGCCATTAAACTAGGATTATCCCCATTCCACTTTTGAGTGCCCGAAGTAACACAAGGCGTTCCCCTAACCACAGGCCTAATCCTGCTCACATGACAAAAACTCGCACCACTATCAATTCTTTACCAAATTTCACCATCAATCAACTTAAACCTAATACTAACTATATCCCTACTTTCAATCCTCATTGGAGGCTGAGGCGGACTAAACCAAACACAACTCCGAAAAATTATAGCTTATTCATCAATTGCTCATATAGGATGAATAACAACTATCCTACTATACAACCCAACCCTAACTCTACTAAACCTACTAATCTATATCACAATAACCTTTACAATATTCATATTACTCATCCAAAACTCTACTACCACCACACTATCATTATCTCAAACATGAAACAAAATACCCATCATTACAACCCTTACTATACTTACCCTACTCTCTATAGGAGGACTCCCCCCACTTTCAGGATTCATACCCAAATGAATAATCATTCAAGAATTAACAAAAAACAATATCCTCATCATACCAACACTTATAGCCATCACAGCATTACTCAACTTATACTTCTACATACGCCTCACCTATTCTACAGCACTAACTCTTTTCCCCTCCATAAACAATATAAAAATAAAATGACAATTTCACCCCACAAAACAAATAACCTTTCTACCAACAGCAATCGTAATATCTACAATACTCTTACCTCTTACACCAATAATCTCCATCCTACTATAGAAGTTTAGGTTAAATTAGACCAAGGGCCTTCAAAGCCCTAAGTAAGTACAACTCACTTAACTTCTGCCTATAAGGACTGCAAGATCATATCTTACATCAATTGAATGCAAATCAAACACTTTAATTAAGCTAAATCCTCACTAGATTGGAGGGATACATTTCCCACGAATTTTTAGTTAACAGCTAAATACCCTAGTCAACTGGCTTCAATCTACTTCTCCCGCCGCGAGAAAAAAAAGGCGGGAGAAGTCCCGGCAGGATTGAAGCTGCTTCTTTGAATTTGCAATTCAAAATGACTATTCACTACAGGACTTGGCAAAAAGAGGACTCTACCTCTGTCTTTAGATTTACAGTCTAATACCTACTCGGCCATTTTACCTATGTTCATAAACCGCTGACTATTCTCAACTAACCACAAAGACATTGGCACTCTATACTTACTATTTGGTGCCTGAGCAGGAATAGTGGGCACTGGCCTAAGCTTACTAATCCGCGCTGAGCTGGGTCAACCTGGCACATTAATCGGAGACGACCAAGTTTATAATGTATTAGTAACAGCCCACGCCTTCGTAATAATTTTTTTCATAGTTATACCCATCATAATTGGTGGATTTGGAAACTGACTAGTTCCTTTAATAATTGGATCCCCCGATATAGCCTTTCCTCGTATAAATAACATAAGCTTCTGATTACTTCCCCCCTCATTCCTACTACTAATAGCATCCTCAATAATTGAAGCCGGCGCAGGCACAGGCTGAACTGTGTATCCTCCCTTAGCTGGAAACTTAGCACATGCAGGAGCCTCTGTCGACCTTACTATTTTTTCCCTACACTTAGCAGGTGCATCCTCAATCCTAGGAGCCATCAACTTTATTACAACTATTATTAACATAAAACCTCCCGCTATAACTCAATATCAAACACCTTTATTCGTGTGATCAGTCTTAGTCACAGCAGTACTACTTCTATTATCACTACCTGTTTTAGCAGCTGGAATTACTATACTATTAACAGACCGAAATCTAAACACGACCTTCTTTGACCCTGCAGGAGGAGGAGACCCAATCCTATATCAACATCTTTTCTGATTCTTCGGCCACCCCGAAGTATATATTCTGATCCTACCCGGTTTCGGGATAATCTCACATATCGTAACCTACTACTCAGGAAAAAAAGAACCCTTCGGATACATGGGAATAGTCTGAGCTATGGTTTCTATCGGATTTCTAGGCTTTATCGTATGAGCTCACCATATATTCACAGTTGGAATAGACGTTGACACACGAGCATACTTCACATCAGCTACCATAATTATTGCCATCCCCACAGGAGTTAAAGTTTTCAGCTGATTAGCAACGCTTCATGGAGGAAACATTAAATGATCTCCTGCTTTAATATGAGCCCTAGGCTTTATTTTTCTCTTTACTGTAGGTGGTCTAACTGGTATTGTCCTAGCTAACTCATCTTTAGACATTGTACTTCATGATACCTATTACGTAGTTGCCCACTTTCACTATGTACTCTCAATAGGAGCTGTCTTTGCTATCATAGGAGGATTTGTCCACTGGTTCCCTCTATTCTCAGGATATACACTTAACTCAACATGAGCAAAAATTCACTTTGTAATTATATTTGTAGGTGTAAACCTAACATTCTTTCCTCAACATTTTCTAGGTTTATCCGGTATACCCCGACGGTACTCAGACTACCCTGATGCTTACACAACATGAAACACTGTCTCATCAATAGGCTCCTTCATCTCACTAACAGCAGTTATACTAATAATCTTCATTATTTGAGAAGCCTTCGCATCCAAACGAGAAGTAATAACAGTAGATCTAACCTCTACCAATCTTGAATGACTAAATGGATGCCCTCCCCCATATCATACATTTGAAGAACCAGCATTTGTTAATCCAAAATGATCAAGAAAGGAAGGAATCGAACCCCCTATAATTGGTTTCAAGCCAACACCATAACCATTATGTCTTTCTTTATAAACGAGATATTAGTAAAACCTTACATAACTTTGTCAAAGTTAAGTCACAAGTGAAAATCCTGTATATCTCTATGGCATATCCCCTCCAACTAGGCTTCCAAGACGCAACATCACCCATCATAGAAGAACTTCTGCATTTTCATGACCATACACTAATAATCGTCTTCTTAATTAGTTCTTTAGTCCTATATATTATTACTCTAATACTCACAACTAAACTAACACATACTAGCACGATAGATGCCCAAGAAGTAGAGACTATTTGAACCATCCTCCCAGCTATTATTCTAATCATAATCGCCCTTCCTTCACTACGAATTCTTTATATAATAGATGAAATTAATAATCCCTCTCTTACAGTTAAAACCATAGGCCACCAATGATACTGAAGCTATGAATATACCGATTATGAAGACCTAAGTTTCGACTCATACATAATTCCAACATCAGATCTAAAACCTGGAGATCTACGACTACTAGAAGTAGATAATCGAATAGTATTACCCATAGAAATAACAATCCGAGTACTAGTATCTTCCGAAGACGTATTACACTCATGAGCCGTGCCTTCTCTAGGACTAAAAACAGATGCTATCCCTGGACGCCTAAATCAAACAACTCTAATATCAACACGACCTGGACTATTCTATGGGCAATGTTCAGAAATCTGTGGCTCCAACCACAGCTTCATACCAATTGTCCTCGAACTAGTACCCTTAGAAAACTTTGAAAAATGGTCTACATCCATACTATAATTTCATTAAGAAGCTAAATCAGCATTAACCTTTTAAGTTAAAGATTGAAAGCCCAGACTTTCCTTAATGGCATGCCACAACTAGATACATCAACATGACTTCTCGTCATCTTATCAATACTCTTGGCCCTTTTTACATTATTTCAACTAAAACTCTCAAAACATTTCTACTACCCCAACCCTAAGACAATCACCATATCACAAAAACAACAAACCCCTTGAAACACTACATGAACGAAAATCTATTTGCCTCTTTCACAGTCCCAGTAATACTAGGTATCCCTATCGTCACTTTAATTATTGTATTCCCCACTATTTTATTCCCTACACCAAACCGACTAATTAATAACCGCACAATTTCCCTCCAACAATGATTAACTAAACTCACATCAAAACAACTAATAATTACACATAGCCCTAAAGGTCAAACTTGATCCCTAATACTTATTTCACTCCTCTTATTTATTGCCTCTACAAATCTCCTTGGAATATTGCCCCACTCATTTACACCTACTACACAACTCTCAATAAACATCGGAATGGCTATTCCTTTATGAGCTGGCACAGTTATTGTAGGCTTCCGCAACAAAACAAAAATATCCCTAGCCCATCTTCTACCACAAGGCACACCTACTTTTCTTATCCCTATGCTAGTAATTATTGAAACCATCAGTCTATTTATCCAACCAGTAGCACTAGCCGTACGACTAACCGCTAACATTACAGCAGGACACCTATTAATACATCTAATTGGAAAAACAACCCTCGTACTAATAAGCATTAACATATCTGTAGCCTTCATTACATTCACAATTCTCATTCTACTAACTATTCTTGAATTCGCTGTTGCTTTAATCCAAGCCTACGTATTTACCCTTCTAGTAAGCCTATACCTGCACGACAATACATAATGACCCACCAAACTCATTCTTATCATATAGTAAATCCCAGCCCTTGACCCCTTACAGGAGCCCTCTCAGCACTTCTAATAACATCAGGACTAATCATATGATTCCACTTTAATTCAATTCTCTTACTTATCTTAGGCCTACTAACAATTATCTTAACAGTCTCCCAATGATGACGAGATGTAATTCGAGAAAGCACCTTTCAAGGCCATCATACACCAACAGTCCAAAAAGGGCTTCGATATGGCATAATCCTGTTTATTCTATCTGAAGTCCTATTCTTTACAGGCTTTTTCTGAGCCTTTTATCACTCAAGCCTTGCCCCTACCCCTGAACTAGGCGGATGCTGACCTCCAACAGGAATTCATCCTCTAAATCCCTTAGAAGTCCCACTCCTTAATACTTCTGTTTTATTAGCTTCCGGCGTATCCATCACCTGAGCTCACCATAGTCTTATAGAAGGAAACCGTAAACACATACTCCAAGCCCTCTTTATTACAATTATACTTGGTGTTTATTTTACGCTATTACAAGCATCAGAATACTATGAAGCCCCCTTTACAATCTCAGATGGTATCTATGGATCTACATTCTTTGTAGCCACTGGCTTCCACGGATTACATGTTATCATCGGATCTACCTTCCTTATTATTTGCTTTCTACGCCAAATAAAATTCCACTTTACATCAAGTCACCACTTCGGCTTTGAAGCCGCTGCCTGATACTGACATTTCGTAGATGTCGTATGACTATTTCTCTATGTATCTATCTATTGATGAGGTTCATAGTCCTTTTAGTATTAACAAGTACAACTGACTTCCAATCAGTTAGTTTCGGTGTACCCCGAAAAAGAACAATAAATTTCCTACTAACACTGATAACAAACATAGTTCTAGCCCTATTACTTGTAACTATCGCTTTCTGACTACCCCAACTAAATACATACACAGAAAAAACAAGTCCATATGAGTGTGGATTTGACCCCATAGGATCCGCCCGCCTACCTTTCTCCATAAAATTTTTCTTAGTAGCAATCACCTTTCTCCTCTTTGACTTAGAAATTGCCCTATTACTTCCCCTTCCATGAGCAATCCAAACAAACAATCTAAATACAATACTTACTATAGCCCTATTCTTAATCTCCTTACTAGCAGCCAGCCTAGCCTATGAGTGAACCCAAAAAGGCCTAGAATGGGCTGAATATGGTATTTAGTTTAAACTAAAATAAGTGATTTCGACTCACTAGACTGTGATCCAAACTCATAAATACCAAGTGTCTCTAGTCCATATAAACATTATTACAGCCTTCACCCTATCTCTCGTAGGCCTACTAATATACCGATCTCATCTAATATCCGCACTACTCTGCATAGAAGGTATGATATTATCATTATTTATCTTAGCAACCCTTACAATTCTAAACTCACATTTTACTCTAGCCAGTATAATACCAATTATTCTTCTAGTATTCGCAGCCTGTGAAGCAGCTATCGGACTAGCCCTACTAGTTATAATCTCCAACACATATGGCACTGACTACGTACAAAATCTTAACCTCCTACAATGCTAAAATTCATCATTCCTACCATTATATTAATACCCCTAACTTGGTTATCAAAAAGTAACTATATTTGAATTAACTCCACAACCCACAGTTTATTGATTAGTCTTACAAGTCTTCTTCTCCTCAATCAATTTAATGATAACAGCCTCAACTACTCCCTAACATTCTTCTCCGACCCTCTTTCTGCACCACTTCTAATACTAACAATATGACTCCTTCCCTTAATATTAATAGCAAGCCAATATCATCTCCTTAAAGAACCCCTTATTCGAAAAAAACTCTACATTACAATACTAGTTATACTACAAATACTCCTAATCATAACATTTACCGCTACAGAACTAATTCTATTTTACATCATATTCGAAGCTACACTAATTCCAACCCTTATTATTATCACTCGCTGAGGCAATCAAACAGAACGACTCAATGCAGGACTCTATTTCTTATTCTATACATTAACTGGATCTCTCCCACTACTAGTAGCACTGACATACCTACAAAACACTATAGGAACTCTAAATTTTCTTCTATTACAACACTGAACTCAACCACTATCTACATCCTGATCCAACACCCTAATATGACTAGCCTGCATAATAGCTTTTCTAGTAAAAATACCTCTTTACGGACTACACCTCTGATTACCTAAAGCACATGTAGAAGCCCCTATTGCAGGCTCAATAGTTCTTGCAGCCGTACTTCTAAAACTAGGAGGCTACGGCATACTACGAATTACACCATTACTCAATCCTCTAACAGAACATATAGCTTATCCATTTCTTATACTATCCCTTTGAGGAATAATCATAACTAGTTCTATCTGTTTACGCCAAACAGACCTAAAATCACTTATCGCATACTCTTCAGTAAGCCATATAGCACTCGTCATCGCAGCTATTCTCATTCAAACACCTTGAAGTTATATAGGAGCTACCGCCCTAATAATCGCCCATGGTTTAACTTCCTCTATATTATTCTGTCTAGCAAATTCAAATTATGAACGAATCCACAGTCGAACTATAATCCTAGCACGGGGCTTACAAATTCTCTTTCCACTAATAGCCACTTGGTGATTACTAGCAAGCCTAACAAATCTTGCTCTACCTCCTACCATTAACCTGATTGGAGAACTACTCGTAGTTATATCAGTTTTTTCATGATCAAATCTTACTATTATCCTAATAGGAACAAATATTGTAATCACGGCCCTATATTCTCTATATATACTAATTATAACACAACGTGGCAAATATACACACCACATCAACAATCTTACCCCTTCCTTTACACGAGAACATGCCCTAATAGCCTTACATATTATACCCTTACTACTCTTATCCCTAAACCCCAAAATCATTATAGGCCCCCTTTACTGTAAATATAATTTAATAAAAATACTAGTTTGTGAAACTAGCAATAGAAGATAGAATCTTCTTATTTACCGAAAAAGTACTGCAAGAACTGCTAATTCATGCTCCCACACCTAACAATGTGGCTTTTTCAAACTTTTAAAGGATAGGAGTTATCCATTGGTCTTAGGAACCAAAAACTTGGTGCAACTCCAAATAAAAGTAATAAACCTATTTACAACCTTCACTCTACTCACACTATTAATCCTAATAAACCCAATCTTAATATCTAGTACTAATTTATACAAAAGCAATAAATACCAACACTATGTAAAAAACATCACCCTCTGTGCCTTCATTACTAGTTTAATCCCAGCAATAATATACCTTCACACAGGCCAAGAGATAATTATCTCAAACTGACACTGAATTACTATTCAAACCCTTAAACTAACACTCAGCTTTAAAATAGATTACTTCTCACTCATATTTATTCCTGTAGCACTATTTATTACATGATCTATTATAGAATTCTCAATATGATATATACACTCTGATCCATACATTAATCAATTCTTTAAATACCTTCTTCTTTTTCTCATCACAATACTCATCCTCGTGACAGCTAATAATTTTTTCCAACTTTTCATCGGATGAGAAGGGGTAGGCATTATATCTTTCCTACTTATCGGCTGATGATTCGGGCGAGCAGATGCAAACACAGCTGCTCTCCAAGCAATCCTATATAACCGTATCGGAGATATTGGCTTCCTCCTATCAATAGCATGATTCCTATCTAATACAAATACATGAGACTTACAACAAATTTTTATACTCAACCAAAACCCCCTAAATCTTCCTCTCATAGGACTCGTACTAGCCGCAGCTGGAAAGTCAGCCCAATTCGGCCTTCATCCCTGACTCCCCTCAGCAATAGAAGGCCCTACCCCAGTTTCAGCCCTACTCCACTCAAGCACAATAGTTGTAGCAGGAATCTTCCTACTTATTCGCTTCTATCCTCTAATAGAAAACAACAAACTTGCTCAAACAATAGCCCTTTCCCTAGGCGCCCTTACAACTCTATTTACAGCTATCTGTGCTCTTACACAAAATGATATCAAAAAAATTATTGCCTTTTCCACTTCCAGCCAACTAGGCCTAATAATAGTAACTATCGGTCTTAACCAACCTCATCTAGCATTTCTCCACATCTGTACACACGCTTTCTTCAAAGCTATACTATTCTTATGTTCCGGTTCCATCATTCACAACCTAAATAATGAACAAGACATTCGAAAAATAGGAGGGTTATACAAAATTCTCCCCTTTACCACAACAGCTCTCATTGTAGGATGCCTCGCATTAACTGGAATACCATTCCTAGCAGGATTCTACTCTAAAGATCCTATCATTGAAACCGCCACTTCGTCTTATACCAACGCCTGAGCCCTATTACTAACTCTAATCGCTACCTCCCTCACAGCTATTTACAGCACTCGTATTATTTTCTTTGCACTACTAGGACAACCTCGCTTCCCACCCCTTGTCGACATTAATGAAAATAACCCCTCACTAATCAATCCAATCAAACGCCTACTAATTGGAAGCATTTTCACCGGCTTCATTCTAACTAACAATATCCCTCCAATAACCACACCCCTAATAACAATACCTCTATACTTAAAAATAACCGCCCTTACAATAACAACCTTAGGCTTCATCCTCGCATTTGATATTAACCTTAATACACAATACCTAAAACATACCAACACCTCAAACTTCTCTAAATTCTCAACCCTACTAGGATATTTTCCCACAATCATACATCGCCTACCCCCTCATCTAAACCTATCAATAAGCCAAAAACTATCAACATCTCTACTAGACCTAACTTGACTAGAAACTATTCTACCAAAAACCACAAGTCTAGTCCAAATGAAAGCCTCTACACTAATCTCAAACCAACAAGGTCTTATCAAACTATACTTCCTATCTTTCCTCATCACGATTACTCTCAGCCTAATCCTATTTAATTACCCCGAGTAATTTCTATAATAACAACAACACCAATAAATAAGGATCAACCTGTTACAATCACTAACCAAGTCCCATAGCTATATAAAGCAGCAATGCCTATAGCCTCTTCACTAAAAAACCCAGAATCTCCCGTATCATAAATAACCCAATCCCCCAAGCCATTGAACTCAAACACAAACTCTACTTTCTCGCTCTCTAAAATGCACAGTACCACTAAAAACTCTACCGCTAATCCTAAAAGAAATGCCCCTAATACAACTTTATTAGAAACTCAAACCTCAGGATACTCTTCAGTAGCTATAGCAGTCGTATAACCAAATACAACTAGCATTCCTCCCAAATAAATTAAAAATACCATCAAACCTAAAAAAGACCCACCAAAATTTAAAACAATACCACATCCAACACCACCACCCACAATCAACCCTAAACCCCCATAAATAGGTGAAGGCTTTGAAGCTACCCCCACAAAACTAATTACAAAAATAATACTTATAATAAAAACAATATATGTCATCATTATTCTTACATGGATTCTAACCATGACCAATGACATGAAAAATCATCGTTGTATTCAACTATAAGAACATTAATGACTAACATCCGAAAAACACACCCACTAATAAAAATCATTAACAACGCATTCATCGACCTTCCCACACCATCAAACATCTCTTCATGGTGAAATTTTGGCTCATTACTTGGCCTCTGCCTAATCATACAAATTATTACAGGCCTATTCCTAGCAATACACTATACACCAGACACAACAACAGCCTTCCTATCCGTTACACACATCTGTCGAGACGTCAACTACGGCTGAATTATTCGATACCTACATGCAAATGGAGCTTCCATATTTTTTATTTGCCTCTACGCACATATTGGACGCGGCCTATACTATGGCTCTTATATCTTTCAAGAAACATGAAATATCGGAGTAATTTTACTCTTCACAGTTATAGCTACTGCATTTGTAGGCTACGTCCTACCCTGAGGACAAATATCATTCTGAGGCGCAACCGTTATCACTAACCTCCTATCCGCTATTCCCTACATCGGCACAACCCTGGTTGAATGAATCTGAGGCGGATTTTCTGTAGATAAAGCTACACTAACACGTTTCTTTGCTTTCCACTTCATCCTTCCATTTATTATCCTAGCCTTAGCAATCGTTCACCTACTATTTCTCCATGAAACAGGATCCAATAACCCCACAGGAATCCCATCTGATATAGATAAAATTCCATTTCATCCTTATTACACAATCAAAGACATCCTAGGAGCCTTACTACTGATTCTAGTCCTACTCGCTCTAACCCTATTCGCACCTGACCTATTGGGAGACCCCGATAACTATACCCCAGCAAACCCACTTAGCACCCCAGCACATATCAAACCAGAATGATATTTCCTATTCGCATATGCAATTCTACGATCAATTCCCAACAAACTAGGAGGCGTCCTAGCTTTACTACTCTCTATCCTTGTTCTACTATTCATCCCCTTACTTCACACATCCAAACAACGAAGCATAATATTTCGACCCTTCAGCCAATTCCTCTTCTGATTACTAATCGCAGACTTCCTAACCCTAACGTGAATTGGAGGCCAACCCGTAGAACACCCCTACATAATCATAGGCCAACTAGCATCTATTTTATACTTCCTCTTAATCCTAGTACTAATACCAATAGCTAGTCTCATCGAAAATAAACTATTAAAATGAAGAGTCTTTGTAGTATAACAAAATACTTTGGTTTTGTAAACCAAAAATGGAGAAAACTACACCTCCCTAAGACTTCAGGGAAGAAGCATTACGCTTCACCATCAACACCCAAAGCTGAAATTCTACATAAACTATTCCCTGAAAAAGTCTTATTGTAGAATCACCACAACCCTACAGTACTATGTCAGTATTGAAGAAAAATATCCTACAGTACATTTACTGTATTAATAACATAAGTGCGCTCGTTGTGCACTAATATATAGCGTCTCTCCAAGACTGTATGTACGTATATACTATGTATAACTGTGCATTCATTTATTTTCACTACGGAGAGTTAAAGCTCGTAATTAATTTTTTTTATTTTACATAAGTACATAATTTGCATTATTCGTACATGTGCCCGTTCCATTAGATCACGAGCTTAATCACCATGCCGCGTGAAACCAGCAACCCGCTTGGCAGGGATCCCTCTTCTCGCACCGGGCCCATCGATCGTGGGGGTAGCTAATCTTGCCTTTTATAAGACATCTGGTTCTTACTTCAGGACCATTTTAACTTAAAATCGCCCACTCGTTCCTCTTAAATAAGACATCTCGATGGATTAATGACTAATCAGCCCATGCTCACACATAACTGAGATTTCATACATTTGGTATTTCTCTTTTTGGGGGATTTGCACCGACTCAGCTATGGCCTCGGGGAGGCCCCGTCACTATCAAGCAAATTGTAGCTGGACCCGTGTGTATTTTTGATTGGACTAGCACAACCAACATGTGCAGTTAAATTAATGGTCACAGGACATAGTACTCCACTACTCCCCCCGGGGTCAAAAAACTGTATCTCGTAAGGATCCAAACCCCCCTTATCCCCACAAAACTAACCTTCTGCTTAGATATTCACCATACCCCTTGACATCTTGCCCCCTAGATTTAAAGGCCAAATTTTTAATAAATTAATACTAAATCTGACACAAGCCCAATAATAAAATTATACGAATATTTTTTGTATTCCACGG